GCCCAAATAAAGGAAAAAAAATAATCTCTTTTACATATCCGCCTAGTTTATCAACTTTTTCAGAAATGATAGAGCGAAAAATTTCTTTGTACACGACAGAAAAACTATACCACGAAGACCTATATAATTATTGGATTTATAACAATGAACAAAAAAAATACAACTTAAAGAACGAATTTATAAGTAGAATAAAAATTCTAGAAAAAGAAAAAGGATCTTTTGCTTTAAATATACTAGAAAAAAGAACCAGATTGTGTGATGATGAACATGAACAAGAATATTTACCCAAAATGTATGATCCCTTTTTGAATGGGCCTTATCGCGGAACAATAAAAAATTTAGATTCACATGAAATCATGACTGATTTAATAACTTCAAGAGCGGATTCCATAGAAATATTGTGGATAAATAAAATTCATGGTCTATTTCATTCTCAAACATTTGAACATAAAAAGAATAGGTTTTATTCTGATGAGGCATTTTTATCGAATTCTATTGAGAATTCCTTAACCTCAATTGAAAAATTTTATTTTGAACGTGCGCAAGGAATAGATTTAGAAAGTCAAGCAAAATCTTTTCAATTTTTATTCGATGTAATTACAACTGATCCAAATGATCTAATAAAAATTAGAAAAAATTCTATTGGAATGGAAGAAATTAGTAAAAAGGTTTCTAGATGGTCATACAAATTAGCAGATGATTTAGAAGAAGATGAAGAAGAATCGACGGAAGATCCTGAAATTCGGTCAAGAAAAGGGAAACGTACTGATAACGATCAGAGTACTAATTCGAGTGCTACTAATAATACTACTAGTAATACTAGTGATGAAGAAGACGAGGTAGCTTTGATACGTTACTCACAACAATCTGATTTTCGCCGTGGTATAATCAAAGGATCTATGCGTGCTCAAAGACGTAAAACAATTATCTGGAAAATGTTTCAAGCAAATGTGCATTCTCCACTTTTTTTGGATCGAATAGACAAAACGTTTTTTTTTTCGTTTTTTGATATATCTAAAATTAGGAATTGGTTAGGAAGAACTTCAGAATCTAAAATTTCTTATTTTGAGCAAGAACACACAAAAGAAAACGAGAAAACAAACGAAGAGAAAGAAGAGGAAAATGAACGAATAGCAATATCAGAGGCTTGGGATAGCTTTATATTTACTCAACCAATAAGAGGTTTAATCTTAGTAACCCAATCTTTTCTTAGAAAATATGTTATATTACCCGTATTGATAATAGCTAAAAATAGTAGTCGTATGTTATTATTGCAATTCCCCGAATGGTACGAGGATTTGAAGGAATGGAATGGAGAAATGCATGTTAAATGTACTTATAATGGTGTTCAATTATCAGAAACAGAATTTCCAAAAAATTGGTTAAGAGATGGTATTCAAATAAAGATTCTATTTCCTTTTTGTCTGAAACCTTGGCAAAGATCTAAGGTACGATTTAATCATGGAGATCAGCGAAGGCGAAAAAAAGAGAAAAAAGATAATTTTTGTTTTTTAACAGTTTGGGGAAAAGAAGCAGAGCTACCTTTTGGGTCTCCCCGAAAACGACCTTCTTTCTTTGAACCCATTTTAAAAGAACTCGAAAAAAAAACGATAAAAGCTAAAAATAAAATTTTCCAAGTTATAAGAGTTTTCAAAGAAAGAGGAAATGGGGTTCTAATAGTTTCAAAAAAAAAAACAAGATGGGTCATCAAAATAATTTTATTTATAGACCTAATAATGAAAGAACTTGAAAAAGTAAAACTCGTATTAAAATCGAGTAGGGTTAAAGTATATGAACCGAATGAAAATGGAAGAGATCCTAATATAAATAATAAGATTCTTCGCGAATCGACCATTACAATTCAATCCCTAAATTGTGTAAATGCAAATTATTCACTCATCGAAACAAAAATGAAAGATCTTGCTAATAAGATAATCCCAATTAGGAGTCAAATAGAAGGAATCACAAAAGACAAGAAAAAAATGGTTCTAATTTATGATGATAAAAGATCGGAATTACAGAAGGATATTTGGCAAATATTAAAAAGAAAAAATATCCGATTAATACGTAAATCGCGTTATTTTTTTAAATCTTTCATTGAAAAAATATACATGAATATATTACTATGTATCATTAAGATTCCAAAGATCAATGCACAACTTTTCTTTAAATCAACAAACAAAATTTTCACTAAATCCATTTATAATGATAAAACAAATCAAGAAGGAATTGAAAAGACAAATCAAAATACAATGAACTTTATTTCGACTATAAAAAAGTCGTTTTATAATACTTTTTATAATACTAATTTTAGTATTAGCAAGAAAAATTCTAATATTTATTGGGACTTATCTTCTTTGTCTCAAGCATATGTATTTTACAAATTCTCGCAAAATCAATTACTTAACAAATATCCTTTGAAATCTGTACTTCAATATTATAACACCTATCCTTTTCTTACAGATATAATAAAGAATTATTGTACAACACGAGGAATATTTGGTTCCAAACCAAAGCATAAAAAAATGCATAAGTATAGAATGAATAAATGGAAAATGTGGTTAAGTGGTCATTATCAATACAATTTATATCAGACTAAGTGGTCTTATTTAGTATCGAAAAAATGGCAAAATAGGGCCAACCAATGTCGTATAATTCAAAAGAAAGACTCAACGAAATCGGATTTATATAAAAAAGAAAAAGACCAATTAATTCATTACATGAAAGAAAATTACTATGCAGTAAATTCATTGATAAGTCAAAAAGAAAAAGACAAATTGAAAAAACATTACGGATATGATCTTTTATCATATAAATATATAAATTTTGAGGATAAAAACTCATATATTTATGGGTCAACGTTACAATTAGAAGAAGTAGAAAACAAAAAAATTTCATATAATTTCAATACACTGAAACCCGAACCATTTTATGGATTGATAAGGATAGTTATTAATAATTATCTAGAAAAAAGATTTCTCATTGATACGGACAAAAATATGGATAGACAATTTTTTGATTATAAAATTCCCCATTTCTGTATTAGAAATAATATTGATATTGAGACCCGGGCCAATACGCATATCAACACCAAGATTCATAAAAATACTAAAAATCTAAATTCTCAAAAATTAAAAAAAATTTCCTTTTTTGATTGGATGGGAATGAATCAAGAAAAATTATATCGTACCATATCAAATCTAGAACCTTGGTTTTTCCCAGAATTTGTACTACTTTTTAATGCATATAAATTTAAACCGTGGATCATACCTACCAAATTACTTATTTTCAATTTTCATTTCTATGAAAATATTAGTAAAAGTAAAAAGATCAATGTAAAAAAAAAAAAAAATGAACAACAAGGTCAAGGAAATCTTGTATCATATTTACGAAAACAAAATGAAAAAGATGTTGAAGTAGATTATACAGGAATAGAGATTAAAAAAGATAGAAAAAAAAAACAATCTAAGCGCAAGAAAGAAGCAGAACTCAATTTCTTCTTGAAAAAATATTTTCTTTTTCAATTAAGATGGGATGATCTCTTGAATCAAAGAATGATCAATAATATAAAGGTATATTGTCTTCTACTTAGACTGATAGATACAAAGGAAATAGCTATATCCTCAATTCAAAGAGGGGAGATGCATCTAGATGTAATGTTGATTCAGAAAGATCTAACTCTTACAGAATTGGTAAAAAGAGGCATATTTATTATCGAACCAATTCGTCTATCTATGAAAAGGGATGGAAAATATATTATATATCAAACCATAGGTATTTCATTGGTTGATAAGAATAAACGCCAAACTGATGGAAAATACATAATAAAAAAAGAATATGTTGATAAAAAAAAAATTCATGAATCTGTTGCACAACACAGCAATACACTTGTGACTAAAAACAAAAATTATTATGATTTCCTTGTTCCTGAAAATATTCTATCCCCCAGACGTCGTAGAGAATTGAGAATTTTCATTTGTTTTAATTCTCAGAATTGGAATATTATGGATAGAAATCCAATATTTTGTAATCAAAACAACTGTGGACAATTTTTTAACAAGGAAAAACATCTTAATACAGATAAATACATTAAATTCAAATTTTTTCTTTGGCCCAATTATCGATTAGAAGATTTAGCTTGTATGAATCGTTATTGGTTTGATACCAATAATGGCAGTAATTTCAGTATATCAAGAATATATATGTATCCACGATTCAGAATTCTTTAAATAATATTAATAGTATATAATAAATATAAATATAATATATCTTATATCTATTTTTTTTATCGAATTCTCTTTCCTGAAAAGCATTCTCTTTCCTGAATAGAAAAATCTTGAATAAAAAAAATGGATCGTTCCTTTCTATCCAAATCAAATTGAAAATTTGATTTGGATAGAAAAAATTCTATATGAAGAATGAAGAAATGAAATTTTTTTTTTGTACTAGATTCAAATAACTGGAAATAAATTTTTATTTTTCCTGATCGGTAAAATCTGCGTAAAAGAAAAAATAGCAAATTTTGTTTTTATGGTCAAAAATTCATTCATCTCAGCTATTCGACAAGAAAAAGAAAAAAACTGTGGATCTGTTGAATTTCAAGTATTTAGTTTCACTGATAAGATACAGAGACTTACTTCACATTTAAAATTACATAAAAAAGATTTTTTATCACAAAGGGGTCTACGAAAAATTCTGGGAAAACGTCAACGGCTGTTGGATTATTTGTCAAAGAAAAATCGAGTACGTTATAAGAAATTGATTAACCAGTTGGGTATTCGGGAGTCAAAAACTCGTTAATTTGAAGTTTGAGATTGGTTTGAATTTTTTCTTTAGTTATTATTTGATGAACTTCATTTTGCTAAATTCATGGAATAATGAATTGAATTAAGGAAGAAAAGTTATGACTATACCAGCTACAAGAAAGGATCTCATGATAGTTAATATGGGTCCTCACCACCCATCAATGCATGGTGTTCTTCGACTAATTGTTACTCTCGATGGTGAAGATGTTATTGATTGTGAACCTATATTGGGTTATTTACATAGAGGGATGGAAAAAATAGCGGAAAATCGAACAATTATACAATATTTTGTAACACGGTGGGATTATTTAGCCACTATGTTCACAGAAGCAATAACAGTAAATGCACCAGAACGATTAGAAAGTGTTCAAGTACCTAAAAGAGCTAGTTACATTAGAATAATTATGCTAGAACTGAGTCGTATAGCTTCTCATTTATTATGGCTTGGACCTTTTATGGCAGATATCGGTGCACAGACTCCCTTTTTCTATATTTTCAGAGAAAGGGAATTGTTATATGATCTATTCGAAGCCGCTACAGGTATGCGAATGATGCATAATTATTTCCGTATTGGGGGAGTTGCTGCCGATCTACCTTATGGCTGGATAGAGAAATGTTTGGATTTTTGCGATTATTCTTTAACAGGAATTGTTGAATATCAAAAACTTATTACGCGGAATCCTATTTTTTTGGAACGCGTTGAAGGAGTGGGCATTATTGGTGGAGAGGAGGCAATAAATTGGGGTTTATCAGGACCAATGTTACGGGCTTCTGGAATCCAATGGGATCTTCGTAAAGTTGATAGTTATGAGTGTTACAATAAATTTGATTGGGAAGTCCAATGGCAAAAAGAAGGAGATTCACTAGCTCGTTATTTAGTACGAATCGGTGAAATGAAGGAATCTATAAAAATTATTCAACAGGCTCTAGAAGGAATTCCCGGAGGACCTTATGAGAATTTAGAAGTCCGACGTTTTGATAAAGCAAAAAATTCCGAATGGAATAATTTTGAATATAGATTTATTACTAAAAAACTTTCACCCAATTTTGAATTGTCGAAGCAAGAACTTTATGTGAGAGTAGAAGCCCCAAAAGGAGAATTAGGAATTTATTTGATAGGAGATAGTAGTGTTTTCCCTTGGAGATGGAAAATTCGTCCACCCGGTTTTATCAATTTGCAAATTCTCCCTCAACTAGTTAAAAGAATGAAATTGGCAGATATCATGACGATATTAGGTAGTATAGATATCATTATGGGAGAAGTTGATCGTTGAAATGATAATTGATATGACAGAAGTGGAAGTACAAGCTATCAATTCTTTTTCTAGATCGGAATCTTTAAAAGAAGTCTATGGACTCATATGGATCTTTGTTCTTATTTTCACCCTTATATTGGGAATAACAATAGGGGTACTAGTAATTGTGTGGTTAGAAAGAGAAATATCTGCAGCAATACAACAACGGATTGGGCCCGAATATGCCGGTCCATTGGGAATTCTTCAAGCTATAGCAGATGGAACCAAATTGCTTTTTAAAGAAGATATCCTCCCATCTAGAGGAGATATTCGTTTGTTCAGCGCAGGACCCTCTATAGCGGTCATATCTGTTCTACTAAGTTATTTAGTAATTCCTTTTGGATATCGCCTTGTTTTGGCCGATCTTAGTATAGGCGTTTTTTTATGGATCTCCATTTCAAGTATTGCCCCTATTGGACTTCTTATGTCAGGATATGGGTCGAATAATAAATATTCTTTTTCAGGTGGTCTACGGGCTGCTGCTCAATCTATCAGTTATGAAATACCATTAACTCTATGTGTGTTATCAATATCTCTACGTGTGATTCGGCAGAACATTATTATTTTACCTCTTTTCTAGAAATTTTCTAGAACTAGAAATATAATAAAGGAATTGAATATATTCAATGGATATTTTCTTTTTTTATTTATCATTAGGGTTGATGAATTAAGCTAGATAGTTAGATGAGTAAAAGCAAACTGCTTAGAAATTTGCAGTAAGAGGATTAAATCTCATTCCCTATGTACGAGAATAGAAACATAAGCAGTATAAACTGTTTACCCCAAGATTAAGATTCTTTGACCAATTATCATATCTTGAAGCGGGTACAAAAGATCAACCGTATGGGGTTTCTACTACTGTCTTGTATTTATTACCATACTGGGGATCAATCAAAAATCAGTGGACAGTTAGGAACACCAAGGTACACAAAAGATTAGTAATGGGGATAATTTAAGATATAAAAAAGGGTATTTTTGCATATAATTTTGGATAAAACGAATCATAATGAGGACTTTAAGTTGGTAGAAATGACCAAGTAGTACTTCTCTACGATTCCGATCTCGAGTATGCTCCTATTCACTGATTAAAGAAATGACTATAAAAAACGAATTAATCCTTTATTTTTTTTTTTCAGAGTACCTCCTCTCCTCTGAGAAAGAAGAATAGGACAGGAGCAAAAGAAATAGAATGCACAAAATATTGAAACAAAAAAATACAATACAGGATATTTATTTCTTATTTATTTTCCCCATTCATATTCATATCTATACACATACATGGAATTCTTAATCATAAATTTGGAATTAATGATCAATTCTTTCTAACTAATTCTTTCTTTAGAGTTATCGATAAAACCTAATTTATTGATATAACGAGTATTTTATTTAAGGATTAAGTTATTACCGAATAAAGAGAAATTGTAATTTTAATGGAAAAGATCAATTCGGAAGCGCTTTTTTTATTCTAGCAGACGGAATTTCGTTGGTCTAATTTTTGACTTCCCGGTGTTATTCTATTTAGAATTAGAATCTAAAAATTACAATAATACCGAACAAGTACTTACATTTATTTGTGACCATAGAGGAGCCGTATGAAGCTGAGGTTTCATGTACGGTTTTGAAATAGCGATATGAACAGTAATGTTATTATCGACTATAATTATCTAACAGTTCAAGTACAGTTGATATAGTTGAGTCACAGTCAAAATATGGTTTTTGGGGGTGGAATCTGTGGCGTCAGCCTATAGGGTTTGTTGTTTTTCTAATTTCTTCTCTAGCAGAATGTGAGAGATTACCTTTTGATTTACCAGAAGCAGAGGAGGAATTAGTAGCAGGTTATCAAACAGAATATTCGGGTATTAAATACGCTCTATTTTACCTTGCTTCTTACCTAAATTTATTAGTTTCTTCATTATTTATAACAGTTCTTTACTTAGGCGGGTGGCATTTTTCTATTCCGTATATATCTATTCCTGAACTTTTCGGAATAAATAAAATGACAGGAGTTTTTGGAATAACAATTGGTATATTTATTACATTAGCTAAAGCTTATTTGTTTTTGTTCATTCCTATCACAGCAAGATGGACTTTACCTAGGCTGAGAATGGACCAACTTTTAAATTTTGGATGGAAATTTCTTTTACCTATTTCTCTGGGTAATTTATTATTGACAACTTCTCCCCAACTTATTTACCTATAAAGAATAGAATAAGATAACGATATTCTCCATTCATAACCGATCTTAAACAAGAGAAAGAAACATCAAATTATTCACGGAGATCCACAATATGTTCCCTATGGTGACCGGGTTCATAAATTATGGTCAACAAACAATACGGGCTGCAAGGTACATTGGTCAAAGTTTCATAATTACCCTATCCCATACAAATCGTTTACCTGTAACTATTCAATATCCTTATGAAAAATCGATCATATCAGAACGTTTCCGCGGTCGAATTCACTTTGAATTTGATAAATGTATTGCTTGTGAGGTATGTGTTCGTGTATGTCCCATAGATCTACCCGTTGTTGATTGGAGGTTTAAAAGAGAGATTAAAAAGAAACAATTGCTTAATTATAGTATTGATTTTGGAGTCTGTATATTTTGTGGTAATTGTGTCGAGTATTGTCCAACAAACTGTTTATCGATGACTGAAGAATATGAACTTTCAACTTATGATCGTCACGAATTAAATTATAATCAAATTGCATTAGGTCGGTTACCAATGTCAGTAATTGGAGATTACACAATTCAAACAGTTATGAATTCCAGTCAAATCAAAATGGATAAAGATAAACCCCTTGATTCAAGAACGATTACTGATTACTAATATCTTTTTATATAAAGATAAAGGGAAACAAGTCTCCTTTTTTTGTCAGAAACTAATAAACTTATCTTATTAACTATTGATTGTTGAGAATCACTCTTTGATTTAAACTGCGAATATGTGTTTTCTTAATTATTTAAAAATATTAAAAAATTACAATCTTTCTTTTTTATCTAAAAGAAAAAAGAAAAGATTGGTCGATAATTTTAATAACTTTATCTATATCCACAGGAATCCATCCATATTAAGATTAAATTGCATTAGAAACTCATCATATATAAGAAAAAAATAAGAGGAACACCCCCTCTCTTTCCTGGACTATTTAGTAAGGTCATGAAATATTTTGACTTATTTTTCTCTTATACATAATGGATTTACCTGGACCAATACATGATATACTTGTAGTATTTCTGGGATCATTTCTTATATTAGGAAGTCTAGGAGTAGTATTGTTTACTAATCCAATTTATTCCGCCTTTTCGTTGGGATCGGTTCTTGTTTGTATATCCTTATTCTATATTTCATCAAACTCCTATTTTGTAGCTGCCGCCCATCTTATTTATGTAGGAGCCATAAATGTCTTAATCATATTTGCTGTTATGTTCGTGAATGGTTCAGAATATTCCAACGACTCCTATCTTTGGACTATTGGAGATGGAGTCACTTCACTGGTTTGTATAAGTATTCTTTTTTCACTAATTACTACTATCGCAGATACGTCATGGTACGGAATTATTTGGACTACAAGATCAAATCAGATTATAGAGCAAGACTTTATAAGCAACGTTCAACAAATTGGAATTCATTTATCAACAGATTTTTATCTTCCCTTTGAACTCATTTCTATAATTCTTTTAGTTTCTTTGATAGGCGCAATTACTATGGCTCGTCAATAATAAATAGTTTAGTTAGAATTTTCAAAAATTTGAGTTTAATCTACTGTCAATATTCCCTTTTTTATGGAATTGCTCGATTCTAGTCAATCAACTTGGTTGAATTTTTGTTCATATTGAAACGAATCGAAGTTGATCAGGAGTTAGTCAATGATGTTCGAACATGTACTTTTTTTGAGTGTCTATTTATTTTCGATCGGTATCTATGGATTGATCACAAGTCGAAACATGGTTAGAGCACTTATGTGTCTTGAACTTATACTAAATTCGGTTAATATTAAACTATTTTCTGATATATTTGATAGTCGCCAATTAAAAGGAGAGATTTTCTCAATCTTTATTATAGCCATTGCAGCGGCGGAAGCTGCTATTGGGCTAGCTATTGTTTCGTCGATCTATCGTAACAGAAAATCAACTCGTATTAATCAATCGAGTTTGTTGAAGAATTAGCCATAACTATAATATATATATACATATAAATATAATATATATATATAGAAATTGTAGAAAAAATTTTCTATAAAATATCATTTCAGTGTTTTTTATATATTATATTTATTTACAAATAATACTAATATGTATAGTAATATTTCAATATATTATAGTAATATATTGAAATATTGATGATCTATTAGCCAACGTGAAGTTGCACGTATGATTCATGTGACTCATATAATCATGGTTGTTGAAAGATAAATCAAAGTCTCTTGGTCCCTTCTCATGAACAGATTATAAAAATTTTGATTCTTAAGATTTTTTTTGATAAATCATTGATTCATCTGGTTTCTATATATAAAGAAAATATAAATATAGAATAAATTTATAATTATATAATTTAGAATTTGTTTTTTACTTTACCAGATCGAAAATTTTTTATGTTCAAAACTGGAATTTATAGACCCAATGTCACATTCAGTAAAAATTTATGATACATGTATAGGGTGCACTCAATGTGTACGAGCCTGCCCCACAGATGTATTGGAAATGATACCTTGGGACGGATGTAAAGCTAAGCAAATTGCTTCCGCGCCAAGAACCGAAGACTGTGTAGGTTGTAAAAGATGTGAATCCGCCTGTCCAACAGATTTTTTGGTCCGTGTTTATTTATGGCATGAAACAACTCGCAGCATGGGTCTATCTTATTGATACGTTATAATAAATTCCACTTGAATCATTTGATTCCTTTTTACCGACAAAAACCCGTGCTCAAAAGAATATATTTTCTTGAGCACGGGCTTTTTGGTCAAAACGTATCTTGTCTTTATCATGAGTTATTTCCCTTGGTTAACAATACTTGTAGTTTTGCCAATATTCGCGGGTTCCTCAATTTTCTTTCTCCCTCATAGGGGGAATAAGGTATTTAGATGGTATACTATATGTATTTGCTTATTAGAACTCCTTATAACAACCTATGTGTTCTGTTATCATTTCCAATTGGACGATCCATTAATTCAATTAGAAGAGGATGCTAAATGGATAAATGTTTTAAATTTTCACTGGAGACTGGGAATCGACGGACTTTCCGTAGCACCAATTTTACTAACAGGATTTATCACTACTTTAGCTACTTTAGCAGCTTGGCCTGTTACTCGGAATTCGCGATTGTTCTATTTCCTGATGTTAGCAATGTACAGTGGTCAAATAGGATTATTTTCTTCTAGAGATCTTTTACTTTTTTTTATCATGTGGGAGTTAGAATTAATTCCTGTTTACTTACTTTTATCTATGTGGGGAGGAAAGAAACGTTTGTACTCAGCTACAAAGTTTATTTTGTACACTGCGGGGGGTTCCATTTTTCTCTTAATAGGAGTTCTAAGTATGGGTTTATATGGTTCCAATGAACCGACATTGGATTTTGACAGATTAGCTAATCAGTCATATCCTGTTACATTAGAAATAATATTATATTTGGGCTTCCTTATTGCTTATGCTGTCAAATCACCGATTATACCCCTACATACATGGCTACCAGATACCCATGGAGAAGCACATTACAGTACATGTATGCTTCTAGCGGGAATCTTATTAAAAATGGGAGCATATGGATTGATTCGTATCAATATGGAATTATTACCACATGCTCACTCTATATTTTCTCCTTGGTTGGTGATAGTAGGGGCAATCCAAATAATTTATGCAGCTTCAACCTCGCTTGGTCAACGCAATCAAAAAAAAAGAATAGCCTATTCTTCTGTATCGCACATGGGTTTCACAATTATAGGAATTGGTTCTATAACCGACATGGGACTCAACGGAGCCGTTTTACAAATACTCTCTCATGGATTTATTGGTGCTGCACTTTTTTTCTTGGTAGGAATGAGTTGTGATAGAATACGTCTTGTTTATCTCGACGAAATGGGGGGGATATCCATTCCAATGCCAAAAATATTTACCATGTTTAGTAGTTTCTCGATGGCTTCTCTTGCATTGCCGGGAATGAGTGGTTTTGTTGCGGAATTAGTAGTATTTTTTGGACTAATTACCAGTCCAAAATATCTTTTAATGCCAAAAATATTAATTACCCTTGTAATGGCAATTGGAATGATATTAACTCCTATTTATTTGTTATCTATGTTACGTCAGATGTTCTATGGATACAATTTTTTCAATGTTCCAAACTCAAATTTCGTAGATTCTGGACCACGAGAATTATTTGTTTCGATCTGTATCTTTTTACCCGTAATAGGAATTGGTATTTATCCTGATTTCGTTCTTTCTTTATCAGTTGACAAGATACAAGCTATCCTATCTAATTATTTTCATAGATAGTTTTTTTTCTTAATGAGATAGAAAGTCTTATAATTTTCAATTTTAAGATTTTTGAAACTATTCACTGTACAACGAAAAAAAAAAAATAAAGTGAATTAGAAAGATGTATCCCAAGTTTTTAAGAACTGTTTGAATCTTAATTCAAACAGTTCTTAAAAACTCGCACAAATTTTCGTTATATACGTCTTACTTATTCCGCATGGAATTTCTGCAATTCAATTCGATTTTATGTGAATGAACCATAACTATGTAGACCTATTCCTAATAGATTGATCCCAAAATAGCATATCCAAATTATAAGAAATCCTATAGAAGCTACAAGTGCCGAATTCGTACCGTGCAAACTTTGATTTGTTCTAGTATGTGAATAAATCGCGAATATGGTCCAAGTAATAAATGCCCAAGTTTCCTTGGGGTCCCAATTCCAATAAGACCCCCATGCTTCGTTAGCCCATACTGCTCCAGAAAGAATACCTATGGTTAAAAAGGTAAACCCTAAACTAATAACACGATAACTCCAATAATCCAAACGCTGAATTAATTGATATTTATAATAATTTGGAAATGAAAGAAAAGAAGTGTTGTTAAAAGCACTTCTTTTTTCGTTCAAGTATTCGATCTTCCCAAAGAAAAATGACTTAATTAATAAATTTTTGCTTCTAAAAAAAATATCGATGTTTTTTCTAAATGTAATGACTAAAAAAGCGACTGATAATAACGAACCACATAAAAGAGCCGCATAGCTCAATAACATCATACTTACATGCATCATTAACCACTGAGATTGTAGAGCAGGTACTAATATTGCTGATTGATGCATTTTACTTGAAAGACCAGATGTAGCGAAACCTTGAGTAAAAATGGCACTTTGCGCGGTTATTGTGCTTAAATCATTTTTATGATTCCATAGCTTGGAAACTATATGAATAATGGAAAAACTCCATGAAAGAAAGATCAATGACTCGTATAAATTACTTAATGGAAAATGTCTTGAAGAAATCCAACGAATAACTAATAATCCTGTTAGAGAAAAAAAAGTAGCTAACATTCCTTTTTCCGACGAATGGCGTAATCCGATGATTTCGTGAACTAATAGAATCATCAAATGAATCGCAATCACAATTGAAACGATCGAAAAAGAGAGATGAGTTAATATATGTTCTAAAGTCGCAAATATCATACATAAAAGGGGTTACAGAATTGAAATCGGGAATTAAATACATTATAAGATCCATTCTATCTCTTTTAGAGTATGCCGCCACTCGGACTCGAACCGAGATGCTCTAGCACTGCTTCCTAAGAGCAGCGTGTCTACCAATTTCACCATAGCGGCTTACTTGAAATAATAATAGTCAATTCATGTTGAATCGTCTAGATGTGGATTCTAGAATCTAATATAGTTATACTTTAGGAAACATTAGAATGGATGAATAAATTTAAACTCTTTTGTTTTAAAAAAAGTATTCTTTGAATTTTGAATAACACTTAGAAAACTTAGAAAGATATTTTTTTTATCAAAAATAAATATAAATTAAATAAATAGGATTTTATACATATCAAAATGTAATTACTAAATTTAATGTAATTACTAAATTGAATAAATTTAATTAGAAATTAAAAGACTCTTTTTCTAAAAATCTTGTTTTTAGTCTACTTTTTAATGTACTTAGTGTAATTTTATTAATTATTCTAATTATTCCATAGAGAATATATAGAATATTAATTAATTATATAATATATATACTCTTTGTTGTTTGTTATGTACATAATTTAAATATAGGATAATATTTAGTAAACAAAACCAATTTAATTTGATCTTGAGATATACATATAATAAAACAAAACAGTTTTAATATTTATCATAATTGCATTTTATTTCTTTTCCTAATGGAAAAAAAAATTTCTACTGGGAAAAGAAATAAAATAATTAGAACCAAACTAGCAGACAGATAAGTTAGTATTCGACATAAAATAGCAGCGAGTTCTAACTAATCTTGAGGAGGTCAATACATAAGTTAATGGAAATTTTTCATATTCTAAATATAGAAAAGTTCTTTAAATCACGGAATTCAAATTATTCCAAGATTTTCTTATTTGTTTGCCGCACAAAAAAACTTTTCGAATTTCCCGTAGAAACTGACTTTGCTAAAGAAAAGGCTTTTATTGCAACTAAATTTCCCTTTTTCTTCCAAATATTTCTACGAATACGTTTTTTTGATATAGAAGTACGTTTTTTTGGAACTGCCATAAAAAAAAATTCCTTTTTATTGTTGTATGTGAAAGACATGTATTGATCAATATGGATCGTTTTTTTTAGTCTTAGTCATTTTTTATTATATTTAATTCCGTTGATAATTTTTTTTTTTATATAAACAATACAAATATATTGTTTATATATATACATGTGTGTTACATATATAATAAACTAGGAAAAAATAGAAGAAAAGAAAGCAAAATTTAAAAAGGAATTTTCTAGTATGTTAAACAAGACATTCCGTTAGCTAAGAAAAGGAACTTTCATTTTAAGTTTTTTTTTTATTTCAGTTCTAGAATATAAGAAGTAAGGAGTTTTATAAGATTTCTGATATTTTCTTATCTTATTGGATTTCAATCCAATCAATCAATTCCACAAAAAATAGAAATTGGGTAATAATTACAAAAAAAATTTTACTAGAGGAATTAGTTGATTTATTGATGCATACTATATATCCATATCCATATTCTACCAATATTGGTATAGTTATTTTTGCTTACTTTTCTTACTTTTACTTTGCTTACTATAGTATATGATATGGTTACATATTACTAGAATAGAATTCTAGTATAGTGGCAAAATTTTTTAAAATATCATATTCTCATTTTTTTTTATATATAGTTAAAAAATGAATATTTTTTTTTATTAATAACTCAAAAATTACTCTATATCGAGCTATTTGGGCAAAGCATTTAAGGAACAAATTATAACTTTTTCAAATTTTTTAACTATCTGAAAAAAGTAAGAAAAATTTAAAATAAGAATATTTAAGGTTTCATGTTTTTTTTTCTTCAAAAGCAATAAAAATTGGTGAATCGGAAACAATTATAAGAAAAAAACGAAAATTTGTGTTTTTTTATGGAACATACATATAAATATGCATGGATAATACCTTTTCTTCCATTTCCTGTTACTATGTTAATAGGATTTGGACTTCTGCTTATTCCTGCAGCAACAAAAAATCGACGTATGTGGGCTTTTCCGAGTGTTTTGATGCTAACTATAGCTATGGTGTTTTCTGTTAATCTTTCTATTCAGCAAATAAACGGAAATTTTATCTATCAATATCTATGGTCTTGGACTGTCAATAATAATTTTTCTTTAGAGTTCGGATACTTGATTGATCCGCTTACTTCTATTATGTCAATATTAATTACTACTGTTGGAATCATGGTTCTTATTTATAGTGATAATTATATGTCTCATGATCAAGGATATTTGAGATTTTTTGCTTATATGAGTTTTTTCAATACTTCTATGTTGGGATTAGTTACTAGTTCTAATTTGATACAAATTTATATTTTTTGGGAACTTGTAGGAATGTGTTCCTATTTATTAATAGGTTTTTGGTTCACACGACCAATTGCAGCAAGTGCTTGTCAAAAAGCTTTTGTAACCAATCGTATAGGGGATTTTGGTTTATTATTAGGAATTTTAGGATTTTATTGGATAACGGGTAGTTTAGAATTTCGAGATTTGTTCGAAATAGTTACTAATTTAATTCATAATAATGGAGTAGATTCTTTATTTGTTACTCTTTGTGCTTCTTTTTTATTCCTCGGCGCAGTTGCTAAATCTGCACAATTTCCCCTTCACATATGGTTACCTGATGCTATGGAAGGACCCACTCCCATTTCGGCTCTTATACATGCTGCTACTATGGTAGCAGCAGGAATTTTTCTTGTAGCTCGGCTTCTTCCTCTTTTCATAGTCATACCTTACATAATGAATCTTATTTCCTTAATAGGTGTAATAACAGTACTATTAGGAGCTACTTTGGCTCTTGCTCAAAGAGATATTAAAAGAAGTTTAGCTTATTCTACCATGTCTCAATTGGGTTATATTATGTTAGCTCTGGGTATAGGTTCTTATAGGGCTGCTTTATTCCATTTGATCACTCATGCCTATTCGAAAGCTTTATTGTTTTTAGGATCTGGATCCATTATTCATTCAATGGAATCCGTTGTTGGATTTTCACCAGATAAAAGTCAAAATATGGTTCTTATGGGGGGGTTAACAAAATATATTCCGATTACAAGAATTACTTTTTTATTAGGTACACTTTCTCTTTGTGGTATTCCACCTCTTGCTTGTTTTTGGTCGAAAGATGAAATTCTTAATGATAGTTGGTTGTATTCACCAATTTTCGCAATAATCGCTTCATTTACAGCAGGATTCACTGCATTTTATATGTTTCGAATGTATTTACTTACCTTTGATGGGCATTTGCGTATTCATTTTCAAAATTACAGTAGCGCTAAAAATAGTTCTTTCTATTCAATATCTTTATGGGGAAAAGAAGTACCCCAAGCAATAAAAAAAAAATTACTGTTTTCAACAATGAATACTAAGATTTCTTTTTTTTCAAAAAATACATATCAAATTGAAAATTCTTTTCAAAATAGAGTACGATACTTTAGTACTTACTTTAGAAATAAATATACTTACACCTATCCTCACGAGTCGGACAATACTATGTTGTTTCCCATGCTTATATTGGTATTATTTACTTTATTCATTGGATCAATCGGAATTGATTTTGGTAGAATAGATCCTGATCTATTGTCAAAGTGGTTAACTCCATCTACCAAATTTTTCCATCAAAATGAGTCTTCGGATTTTTATGATTTTTTAAAAAATGCAGTTTTTTCAGTAA